TTTATATCTTTTTCTTATTTTTCTTATATTTATTATTTTTACATATTTTATTATACATAATGTATTTATACTATAATAAATATATACCTCTTAGTATAAATATATACCTTTACTTTTATTTTATTTAAATTATTTTATATAAATATTAAATACTTTGTTTAAGTTTAAATTTTAATAGCTATTTTAAAAATTTCTATTATTTATTAGAATATTTCGAATTTCTATTTTAATAATATATTTATATTTTTTTTATTAAAATAGAATAATATAATATTATAAATAATAATAATAAAGTTAAATAAGATTAAATAAAAAAAAATCAAATGAAAAAATAAAATAAAGAGAAGAAGGTGGATTTTTATCAATCTTTATTTCACGTGTTACATCACATAACAAATTTTAAATTTGGAATTAGGAGAGATGGCTGAGTGGACTAAAGCGGCGGATTGCTAATCCGTTGTACAAATTATTTGTACCGAGGGTTCGAATCCCTCTCTTTCCGCTTTCTCTGATCACTTGGTATTTTCGAATTCGAAAAGATTCTCATCCTATGAAACAAATAAGATTATTAAGAATTAATTTTTTAAAAAGCAAAACAAACTATAAATTTTTTATTCCTCACGTCCAGGATTGCGTCCTGGATCATTAGATAAGAATCCAAAGATAAAAAGGGAAACAAAGAATATCACTACTGTGTAAACAAAGAGTTTGAGAGTAAGCATTACACAATCTCCAAGATCATTTTTTTTTTTGAAAAAGGGGAATAGATTGCCTATTTTTTACCACATATACCATTTTTTTGTTTTGACACCCCCAAAAATGAAAAATAAAACTAATTTATTTGTAATAAGATTTTGATTCATTCGTTACCCGAGATTTCTTGTCATATCAATAATTAGGTATTATGGAGTACCTAATAGTCCATACTCACCGGAAGGTCAGAACGGGGAAAAGGCTGATCCAAATTCATCGCTGCGGTTATTCATTCAATATACAAGAATTTCTATTTTTGAATCGAGGGTTCGTAATGTAAGACTTATCTGATCTTATCAATTTTTAGAATTTTTTTATCAAATACATCATCAATTTAGCAGAGTATTAAAGATTTCATCGAAAACTTACAGCGGCTTGCCAAACAAAGGCTAAGAGAAAAAAGAGTACAGGTATGACAGGCATAACATCTACGATTGGATTGAAAATGGCATAAGCTTCGGGCAATTTGGCGAAGAAAAAACTACTCGAATAAAGGACAGAATTAAGACAGATATCGATTAAACTAAAGATATTAAGCATAACAAGCATTTCGTTCTTGTGGATTAGATAATTTTGAGTTATTTTTATAAGGGAAAAATGAAAAAGGCAGATCAAGAAATCCTTCTTTTTCTTCGGTTCGGACTTTCCCAAATAAAAAGTCCCTCCCCCCATTATCATTCTAAAATGAGAATATAAGGAATTCAACTTTCATACAATATCTTAATTGAATTTTATGTAATGATCAATGAATTTTTTTGATTCTATATCTACATGTCTTGAATCCTAGCAACAAAATATCCCATATGTTTTTGTGTATTTGGGTTGGGATTGACGAATAACCAATACCAATATTAGTATTGATTAATATCGAATAGAAATCAAAATGGGGCGTGGCCAAGCGGTAAGGCAGCGGGTTTTGGTCCCGTTATTCGGAGGTTCGAATCCTTCCGTCCCAGATCGTTTTTCATGAAACGAAAGATGGGATCACACTGCATTCCACATGAAACAAAAATTTGTTAAAGGGAAAAATCTTTTCTTATTAATTTTCAGAATGGTTCTAAGAATCATATCTGAGAATTCGTTTGGTTTCTCACAAACGGAATCAAGTGTCAAATGTGGGTAAAATTGAATATCTTTATTTTCATTCAATTCATATGATAGAATATGGGGTTAAATTAAATAAATTTGATCCTTGCTGACCCTTATCCGGATAAATACTTATTTATCCGTAGATAGAAATATTATATACCGGTTGAACCAATGACTATTCATGATTTTATATTGAATCAATTCCATACCGCTTTGAAATTTCAATTAGAGGAATGTTATGGTAAAACTTCGTTTGAAACGATGTGGTAGAAAGCAACGTGCGACTTGAAGGACATGGTCGGCTGTGGATTTTTACATCTGCCATCTTCTATAGTAATGAAGATGCTCTTGGCTCGACATAGTTTGTTCTGTTCTGCCCGGAACCTAATTTGTGTTGGGTTATAAGTAAATAGTACATGATGAAGCTCGAGAAGAAAGGATTGATTCATTTTTCAAGGGAAAGAATCTAGGGTTAGTGAAAATCAATAAGTTAGACCAACTCTGTAAGTATATCCTCACTATATATAAATTCTAAATCGAAAGGTTCAAATTCAGAACAAGTTTGAAAAGTCAAATTTTTATAAATTGGTAAAACTATTTCGATGAAAAGTGTATCACAAGGGAATCAATCATTCGTATTCTATTTATATAGAAAGAAATAACAAAAAAAGGTATGTTGCTGCCATTTTTAAAGGAATAAGGATCCCCGAGGTAATGTCTAAACCCAATGATTTCACAAAGCAAGGATAAAGGATTCCGAAACAAGGAAACACTATTTTCAATTGTCTCAACAATTGGATCAGGCTGAGGAATAAAAATAGATTCGAAATGAGACAAACAAAAGAGTTTAGAGACGGCTCAATAAATGTCTAAGGATTTTCTTGTCAGAATTACCCAACTTGAGTTATGAGTATGAATGAGATTTCTTCCTTTTTCTGTAAGTAAGAAGAAAAAAGTACTCAATTCAAATTATAGTAAAATTCATTATTTTATGGATCCACTTGCTATTATATACAGAAATTGGAATCATTTTTCTCGAGCCGTATGAGGAAAAAACCTCCTATACGTTTCTAGGGGGGGCATTGTTTATTTACATCTATCCCAATGAGCCATCTATCGAATCGTTGCAATTGATGTTCGATTCCGAAGAGAAGGAAGAGATCTTCGAAAAGTAGGTTTTTACGATCCGATAAAGAATCAAACTTATTTAAATGTTCCTGCTATTCTATATTTCCTTGAAAAAGGTGCTCAACCTACAGGAACTGTTTATGATATTTTAAAGAAGGCAGAATTCTTTAAAGAAAGAACTTTGAGTTAATTAAAGGAAAAAATTATTAAATAAATAAAATAAAGTAGGGAAGGGTAACTAGTATCTATCCTTGTGTAATTATTTCTATTTACACACCATTTTCCTTTTTCTTGCTTTATTCATATTTTGGTGGGGGAATTGAATTTAACAACAAACAAGGGGTTAAGCTTGCTTATCGTACTTTTATTGATTGAATAAACCGGGGATTTTTTATTTACCTTTTCTTTCATTTTTCCATTCCAATTTCTTATTTATGTTGTGCCAATCCAACACAAGTCTTTATTTTATTTACTTGATTTACTTTCTCAACATTGCTTTTATATTGACAATGGTGTATCGAACAAATATAATTCGATCGTAGATAAAGTAGGGCTGTTTATCCCCACCCCATATTGGTTTTTTTGTTTCCTTCACTCAAATGATAGGTTTGCCTTGCTGCATTTACTCTCATACAAGATGTATTTTCTTAGGGAAAATAAAAAAAGAATTTGATAAAAAATGGGTGGTCTGTCATAATTTTTACATTTCGATTAGGAATATTTTTAATCCGATCTGCTAATTTTGGTATTTTGTGTTTCTAATTGATCAGAAAATCCTTCTTTTCGATGTGTTGCTAGTTCAATGTTTTGATAGGGTCGTGCAGTGCAACTCAATTGATTTTTATATTTCGATCATATCTACATATCCTATTTATCCGGGTTGCTAACTCAACGGTAGAGTACTCGGCTTTTAAGTGCGACTATGATCTTTTACACATTTGGATGAAGCAACGAATTCGTCCAGACTATTGGTATAGTCTATAAGACCACGACTGATCCTCAAGGGTAATGAATGGAAAAAACAGCATGTCGTAATAAAATCAATTTATTATTTTATTAGATTTTCTATTTTATTAATTTATTTAATTTGAAATGAAAGTCAAAGTTAAAGTAGAACTTTGAGTTTATCCTTACCGAATCATTACAGTTCCAAAGGATTGTTTTGATTTTTGGAAGGGAACAAAAGAAATTCACATTTACAGTTGGGTCTAGTGAATAAATGGATAGAGCTCTATGGCTCCAATTCTGGTAAAATAAAAAGCAACGAGCTTATGTTCTTAATTGGAATGATTACCCGATCTAATTAGATGTTAAAAAGGAATTAGTGCCTAATGCGGGAAAGAGTGGGTTCTCCTGTGAGTGAACCATTGATTTTTTCTTTTTTTTTTTCAGAATCCTAATTATTCTTTATTATGGATTGTAGACGGATGTGTAGAAAAAACAGTATATTGATAAAGAGAATTTATTCCAAAGTCAAAAGAGCGATTGGGTTGCAAAAATAAAGGATTTTTTCTCCTGTTGTAATTATAACGAACATAAACCAATTGGATAGAAAAGGAAGGTAAAAAGATCTGTTGATTGGACTCCCTCTTTCTTTTCCGGGGTATATATTTTTTTCTTACTATACTATATACATAATACAATACATAATACCCTGTTCTGACCATATTGCACTATGTATGTATCATTTGATAAACCAAGAAAAACCTACTGCCTCTGGCTCAAGTAGAAATGTAAATGGAAGAATTACAAGGATATTTAGAAAAAGATAGATCTCGGCAACAACACTTCCTATATCCGTTTCTTTTTCAGGAGTATATTTATGCGTTTGCTCATGATCATGGTTTAAACGATTCGATTTTTTACGAACCCGTGGAAATTTTTGGTTATGACAATAAATCTAGTTCAGTACTTGTGAAACGTTTAATTATTCGAATGTATCAACAGAATTTTTTAATTTATTCGGTTAATTATTCTAACCAAAATCGATTCGTTGGGCACAACAATTATTTTTATTCTCATTTTTTTTC